AATATGCATGGGATTAGCCGCTTCAATGGGATCTTTTATCTTGGCCGGAGGAGAAATTACCAAACGTCTAGCATTCCCTCACGCTTGGCGCCAATGAGGTTTTTATTTAAGAGAAAAAAATAAGACTATGCCTTCGCCGTATGAATATTAAGTAATAATAGCATGGCACTTTGAATTCGATATCAAAATAAAAAATTTTTATTGTTTTTTCAAAACATTTGATTATGTATCGAGAGAGTAGTATGAGATAAAAGGGATTTCCTATTTTTTATATTGGGGATTCCCGTTCAGCGTCACAAACTTTTTTATTTTCACACGGGGGGCTTAATTATGTTCTGAAAGAGTTCGAAAATAAAATATTTTTTCCTTATTTTACAAAAAGCAACTTTGGGATTGCTGAAACACAGACAAACCAAATAATATATTTTAATATAATAATAAAAAATAAAAATATATATATAAAGCAACGGAACCATCATAGTATTTTTGAACTCCTACGAAAGGAAGGGTGGTAATTTGATCATTTACCGAGCTGGGTCTGATAGACCCTATTTTTTTTCTTTGATGGAAGGTAAAGGTCAATTTTATTATAGAGCCGTATGCAATGCATAAAAGATGCCCGTACGGTTGTTCAATTATGTCTTTTTTTCTTTTTATTCTTTATCTTTCTTTTCTATTCAGCATGCAAAATAGAGGAACCCCCTTTTGTTATACCATCAGGGTAATGATTCATCAACCTGCTAGTTCTTTTTATGAGGCCCAAACGGGAGAATTTATCCTGGAAGCGGAAGAGCTGCTCAAACTGCGTGAAACCCTCACAAGGGTTTATGTACAAAGAACGGACAAACCCTTATGGGTTGTTTCGGAAGACATGGAAAGAGATGTTTTTATGTCAGCAACAGAAGCCCAAGCTTATGGAATTGTTGATCTTGTAGCGGTGGTTGGGTGAAAATAGCCCGAATTTCTATTTATTTCGCGTAAATCCTCGATTTCCTATTTTATATTTTTGCTGAATTTACTAGAAAATTAAATAGAAGTAATTCAAATCATTCAAAATCATCAGGTTAGGATCGATCTAAACCAGCCCATTATTTATATGATATGCTTCAACATGCCAACTATTAAACAACTTATTAGAAATACAAGACAGCCAATTAGAAATGTCACAAAATCCCCCGCGCTTCGGGGATGCCCTCAGCGTCGAGGAACATGTACTAGGGTGTATGTGCGACTCGTTCAGATCATGAGCTGCGATAAAATAAAAGAAAGAAAACTTTTTCTAGTATCAATGATCAGTACCGGCGAATAGGATAGAATAGAAAAAGAAGTCCATTCAATTCAGTATCTAAAAAAAAAGAGAATCCATCCATTCTATTGTGTATGAAATTTATGGTTTCCATTGGTGCAAATCCAATCATCTCAATTTAAGATGAGAAGCAATTCTCCATTGGTAGCAAATGGTTATCCATTAAGCGGAGGAAATCTTACTTAAAAACAGAAAACTTAGGCCCCCTCTTGCAAGAACGGACTAAAAGGGTTAGCTACCCAGCCAACTTTCATAATTAAATACCGTTACTGTGTAAGTAGATCTAATCGTGAAAGACCTATTACTGGATAATTCATGGGTAGAGCCAAAGAATGTGAACTATACAAGTTACCAATAACATTGATTAAATGAAGTAAAGGCTCCGGTGTATAGAGAAAACCTCACCGTTTAAGAAGTAATCATAGAAACGAAGGAAGCCGCTATTTCTTTATCCATTTCTATTTTTTATTTATCCTATTTTGATACCTAGTAAAATAAAACTAGTAAAATAAAATTTATTATTTCGAAGTGAAATGCCTAGAAAAAAGAAAAATAGTGGTCGGGAAGGTTATAGTAGCCAAAGCCATTTGAATTTTTAGTTTATACATTGGAAAAAAGCTTTGTTATTAATAGACTAGGAAAGGGAAAAAGAATAACTGAAAGAAAGGAAATCTATTAGTTATTCGTCAAAGTTTCATTTATTCAATGACCAGAATTAGACGGGGAAATATAGCTCGGAGACGTAGAACAAAAATTCGTTTATTTGCATCAAGCTTTCGAGGGGCTCATTCAAGACTTACTCGAACAATTACTCAACAGAAAATAAGAGCTTTGGTTTCGTCTCATCGGGATAGGGATAAGCAAAAGAGAAATTTTCGCCGTTTGTGGATCACTCGAATAAACGCAGTAATTCGTGAAATAGGGGTATCCTATAGTTATAGTAGATTAATACACGACCTATATAAGAAACAGGTGCTTCTTAATCGTAAAATACTTGCACAAATAGCTATATCAAATAAAAAATGTCTTTATATGATTTCGAATGAGATCATAAAAGAAGTAGATTGGAAAGAATCCACCGGAATAATTTAAACGTAGTTTTCCCCGGAGAATGAACTCCGGGAGGGTAGAGTCAAAATGAATATGCTAAAAAATTAGTAAAAATGAATGAACACACTCAAAAAAAAAAAAGATTTATTCTTACCCGATTCCTTTTTTTTCTTACGACACGATAATTAAATCTGCATTTTTCATATTTTTTGAACAAAACATCAATCTGCGTTTGAGTTCGGATTTGAATTTTTATTCAAGTGAAGAAAGAGTAAGCCTATTTATTTCTGGCTCGAAGACCCGCAGTTCTGGCGGTCGACTCGGTTCTTTCAAACTGTTTCTCATTATTAAGAAAAGGTAACAAAGATAAAATACGAGCTTGTTTTATAGCAATAGTAATTAATCGTTGTTGTTTCAAGGTCAATCTATTCACCCGTCTAGATAATATTTTTCCTTGTTCGCTAATAAATCGACTAATTAAACTCATGTTTCTATAATCAATTCGATCCCCCGATTGGATCGGGGGCAAACGCCTACGAAAAGATCGCTTGGATTTAAGAAAAGGTCGCTTGGATTTATCCATGGTTTGTTTAGTTTATTCCTTATCCCGAAAATCCTATTTCGATCGGATCTAAAATGAATTAGAATAAATAGGATTTGGTTTGTTTGTATTTAATTATGTTTTTGTTTATATTTAATTATGTTAATAATATATAATTTTATTTAACTATTATATTATATTTAACTATTAACTATGTTTTATATAGAATGTCCTTTTTTCCCCTTCCTTCGAAGGGTTATATACATGTGCTCGATTCGATCTATTTCTTTATCTCCCCATGAATCGTATGTTTGTAACAAAATGGACAGAATTTTATCAATTCCAATCGATTAGGCGTGTTGTGACGATTCTTTTCAGTAATATATCTGGAAATACCCGTTGATACCTTATTAACACCGTTTCGAACACAACATGTACATTCCAAAATAACCGTTATTCGGACATCTTTCCCCTTGGCCATGAACCCCCTTTGGATTTTTGATTTACGCGACTCTTCTATTTTCGATCCAAAACGAAGAAGAAGAAAGGAAGGAAAAAATAGAAGTTACTAACTTGAAATCCAATTATGAAAAATTTCGCTGCAATCAATATACTAAAAAAAATAGAATGATTTATAAACTTTATTTCAAATCACAGTATTTCATTTACATTTAAGTTTACATTTAAGTACCTTGTATAAGAGTCTTGTCCTATATCTAGACCCCACCTTGTTTATTCTACCTCCACCCCTTTTTGAATTTAAAAAATTTATTTAATTCAAACCTAAACCCAAGTCTCGAAGCTGTTGAATCCACCTTTTATTTTTTTCTCTTTCCTCCCTCTTATTCTAAAAGGAAAAAAGAGAAAAAGGGCGCGAAGGATTAGTCACAAATATTTAATTGTATCTAGAATCTTCGTTATTTGGTACCGTGTCAATAACTAGAATCAAAAAAAAGGGAATGTCAACGCATCTGGGAAAAAACGATTAATCTCTATCAATAGACCTGCTAAAGACCCGAACCATAGAGTACTTAATACTGGTGCCACGGAAAGATATGTTTTTAGATCTCGCATTGAAAAATCTCCTTCCTTTTTTTATTGTAATATATTTTATTGTAATCTAAAATGGTAATACATATACATATATGCTCAGATGCATATGCAGTTAAGAACCTTGTACACGGATATCCGGTGAATAAAATTTTTTTCTTAAAACATAAAAAGCGTCCCCTTCTTCCCGAGCATTACCGAAAACTACTCATTTATTTTTACGACAGGTTCCGTATTTCATACGTATATAAGCCTTTTACTATATATTACTATTACTATTATTATATGTTAAATGGGACCAAAAAGACGAAATGCCCATATATATTCTATATATCAATGGAGGAAATAAAGATAAAGATGTGGAAAACAAGATAGGAATTCTATACAATGACACTGTAGACCAATTGGAGGGATGTAGCGCAGCTTGGTAGCGCGTTTGTTTTGGGTACAAAATGTCACAGGTTCAAATCCTGTCATCCCTACCTATTACTTCTCCGTTGAGCAGTAACGAGGGATTAATTGAGATCGATTCAAATTGAACATATATATAATAAATATATAATCTATATCTATATATTTAGAATATATTTATAATAAATATAGAATCGTTCATTCAAAGACGTATTGGGGTTAAAAAAAGTGTCTTTAAAGTCTTCTCTTCTTCTGATAAGAAAGCGCTCTTAGTTCAGTTCGGTAGAACGCGGGTCTCCAAAACCCGATGTCGTAGGTTCAAATCCTACAGAGCGTGATTTCGTCCTTATTTTTCTTAGATCATTAGATCAAATTAGACTGAAAAGGCTTAACTAACTTGAACCGCAATCTAAATTGGACCTCCCTTGTATTAAAGAAAGTAGGAGGTCAATCAAAAAAAGAGATAGTAATTAATCAAAGGTCCGATTGATCACCACGCCTATATTGTAAATATGCAGTTACGAATAATCCAGCCAAAGTAACAGGAATTAGACCTAACACGATTCCAAATAGAAAAACTTCAATCATTTTAATTTATTTTAAAAGAGAAAAAGGAGGTAATATATATACCTAAATATTAAT